GCGTCGAACCAAAAAATTTTTCCTTCTTCCAATTTTTCGATCCTCCCATTCATTTTCATTGCTCGGGAATCCCTCCTCGCCTAATTCTTTCCATTCTCCTAACGAAGAATCAATAAGAATTCGCAAATCCAGATCGGCTATTTGTTCTCGAATCGCACCCGCTCCACTAGAAATTTCTCGATTTCGAAATGCATCGAAACCTTGAGTAGTAAAAAATAGTGGGATGCTGTATTTCCAGGATTGGATTTCATATTCGAATGAACCTCGTAATCGTAAGAAAGTGGGTTTTTTAACGACGGGTCTAGCAAACGAAAAATTTGGATAGGATCCAATAGGATCTCCCCCTTTTAAAATCGGACATGAAAGTTTCCTTTCATCCGGCTCAAGCAGTTACGCCCAAGATAAAGGGATTTCCGCTTTCAAATTCTATAAAACGGATAATCCAATAGTCTAAAAAAAAGTTGTTTACTCTTTACTCAAGTTATCAATAAAGACCAAACAACTTTTCACTGTTGATGCATTCCTCTTCTCAATTACGACAGAAAAGAAATAGAAAATTCTTGAGTAGTCTATACCCCCTTTCGAATGAGGACTCCCTTCAAATTTTGAATTAAAGGGAGTATTCCGGAATTCATAAGAGATTTCCTTGTCTATTTTATGTATTATTCCATTTGATCTTTTAGGTCCAGACTTTACCTCGACGGTTATGCTACGATATACTTAAGCCTATATGCGATGGATAGACTTCCGCAACCATTATATATTATATATTTGCTTATTTACACATAATCTTCGTTCTTTCTAAAAGAAATAGAATAATGAATTCCACAAGAAGTCTTTTTTTTTTTTTACGAGGTGTAGAGCTATAAACTTATATTTCTTTGTTACTGAATCGACCATAGACCCATTCCCTTTTTAATTGGGGAATATTCAATATACCCAAAATTCTGAGCTTCATGTTACTCACTCCCAGAGACATGTCAGATCCGGGACATCCCAATTCAATTGAATGGAATGACAGTTTATCGTTCATAATCTGTACAATAAAAAATTGGATCAAATCACACATCGCAATAAACTAGACCTTCTAATTCTTTAAGAGGTTTATCTAAAAGATTCGCGATATAACTAGGAAGACGTTTCAAATACCACACATGGGTTACTGGACATGCCAGTTTTATATAACCCATTTGATATCTACGTATCCGAGAATCAACAAATTCTACCCCGCATTGTTCGCAAAATTTTTTGTTGTCTTTTTTATCTCCGATCACTCGATAATTTCCACAAGCACAAATCCCACTTTTTACAGGCCCAAAAATTCTTTCACAAAATAATCCATCTTTTTCAGGCTTATTGGTTTTGTAATGAAATGTATAGGGTTTTGTTACCTCGCCAACTATCTCTCCATTAGGTAGAATTTTTTTTGCCCAAGCAATTATTTGTTGAGGAGAAACTGATCCAATTCGGAGTTGTTGATGTTTATATTGATCAATCATAGAATAAAAATGATGATTCCGTTCAATTAAGCTTCCTTCCTATGAATCCGGAAGTTCTTCTCAGATACAAGGAAATGATTCAGTTCCATAGCCAAAGATCGTATTTCTCGAACGAGCAATCGAAAAGATTCTGGAGCGTCCACAGGTTTCGGTATTGTTCCGCCAATGATCGTAGTCGCGAGTACTGCTTGGCGAGCTTTAATATGATCAGATTTATAAGTAAGCATCTCTTGCAAAATATTAGCAACACCAAATCCCTCAAGGGCCCAAACCTCCATCTCACCTACACGTTGTCCTCCTTGCTTGGCCCTTCCTCTAAGGGGTTGCTGCGTAACAAGTGCATAATGCCCACTGGAACGTCCATGTATTTTATCATCAACTTGATGAATTAATTTCAATATATAAGGCTTTCCTATTATAACAGGCTGTTCAAAAGGATTACCTGTTCTTCCATCAAATATTCTGCTTTTGCCCGGATACTCGGGTTCAAATATCCACGGATTCGATGTTTGTTTACTGGCTTCATATAATTCAGAAAATACGAGTTTTCTAGAAGCCTCTTGCTCATATCTCTCATCAAAAGGTGCTATTCGATAATGTCTATCTAGCATATCCCCCGCTAATCCGAGTGAGCATTCAAATATCTGTCCTACATTCATTCGTGACGGCACCCCTAATGGATTGAAGACCATATCAACAGATCTTCCATCTTGCAAATAAGGCATATCCCGTCTAGACAAGATTTTTGAAATGATACCCTTATTTCCATGTCTCCCGGCCACTTTATCACCTACTTTAATTTCACGTTTTTGTAAAATATATATACGAATAGTTTCCGGATTATAATTCGAACCCCTCTTTTTTTGGATCCATCTCACATCAATAACTCGACCCCTACCGCCTATAGGTAGTTTTAGACAAGTTTCCTTTGAGGAGGATACCTGAATTCCAAGTATAGCTCGTAATAATCTATCTTCCGGGGCATACGATGATTCTTGCACCATTTGAGGCGTTAGTTTACCCACTAAAATATCTCCTGTCTCTACCCAAGATCCCAGTATCACAATTCCATTTTTGTCTAAATTTCGAAGTAAATGGGCTTCTAGGTGTGGAATTTCCTTAGTGATTTTTTCAGGACCATGGCTTGTCGCATGAGTCTGAATTTCATATTTCCGTATGTGAAAAGAAGTATAAATATCTTCATAGACCAGACGCTCACTAATGAGTACAGCATCCTCAGAATTGTAACCTTCCCATGGCATATAAACTACTAATATGTTTTTTCCCAAAGCGAGTTCGCCGCAATTTGTAGCAGCACCGTCTGCTACAATTTGTCCCCTTTTAATGCATTTACCTCGTTGAACCTGGGATTTTTGATGCATGCAAGTATTCTTGTTGGAACCTTGATACATAACCAATGGGATGTTTAGAGTATCCCCATTCCCAAATAGAATGATCTTGTCAGTATCGGTATAAATGATCTTTCCCTCTTGCTCGGCTACAGCGGAAGCTCCTGAATCTATGGCCACTTGGCGTTCCAATCCAGTTCCCACAATGCATTTTTCGGACCGAGAAAGCGGAACTGCTTGACGTTGCATATTAGAACTCATTAAAGCTCGATTTGCATCATTATGCTCGATAAAAGGAATGAGAGAAGCTCCAATAGAAAAATATTGAAAAGGGAAAATACTTCGAAGATGAACCTGTTCCCATGCAATATTCAGAAATTCCTGACGGTATCGCGCTGGAACAATCTGTTCCTCCCGAATACCTCGATTCAGTGCCAAAGAATTTCCTGTAGCTACCATATAATATTCATCTCTACTTGATGATAAAAAAAGCATCCGTATTCTTTTTGATCTCTCAGAAATATCATAAAATGGACTTTCTATAGACCCCCAATGACCAATCTTCGCATGAATTGCTAGGGATCCAATAAGTCCAACATTGATTCCTTCAGACGTGTCAATTGGACAAATGCGTCCATAGTGACTCGGATGGATATCTCGTATACGAAAACTAGCAGTTCGCCCCGTCAATCCCCCGGGTCCTAAATAACTCAATTTTCTCCCATGAACTATTTGGGTCAATGGATTGGTTCGATCCAGAACTTGAGATAATGGATGTAATCCAAAAAAAGATTCATAAGTGGTTGTTAGTGGAGTTGAAGTCACCAAATTCTGAGGAGTCGGTATCAATTTTAGTCTAATTGCTCCACATATAGTTCCTCTAACCATATTTTCTAAACGAACTAGAGCCAATCCAAATTGATCTTGTAAGAGATCTGCTACGGAACGTATACGTTTATTTTTCAAATGATTCATATCGTCAAGTGTACCCATTCCAAATTGAATTCCAATCAAATGATCCGCAGCTGCCAATATATCTCGCGGTAACAAAAATGTATTGTTCTGAGGTATATCGAGATTCAGCCTTTGGTTCATATTTCGTCGACCAATCCTTCCTAATTCACATCTTTGTTGAAAAAATTTTTTTTGTAATTCCTTGCACAAAGATTCAGAGAATACTGGATCTCCGCCTACACAAGCAAATTGTTGATAAAACTCCAAAATGGCATTCTCTTTTGACCCTATTTTTTTTTTCTCCTTCTCATTCAGGAAAGACAAGAAAATTTCAGGATAGCAAACATTCTCTAGAATTTCTCTTAAATTCGAGCCCATAGCTGATAATAGAACTAGAATAGATATCTTCTGTTTCCTACTCACACGAGCCCATATCCTTGCTTTTCTATCAATCTCTAATTCTAATCTTCCTCCCCAATCCGATATTATGGTACCAGTATAGACCAAAATTCCGTTATGGTCCAATTCTGACCGGTAATAGATACCAGGGCTTTGCAATATTTGATTGATTACAATTCTATATATTCCATTTACTATAGAAGTTCCCAGGGAGTTCATTAGAGGTATGTTTCCAATAAAAATTGTTTGTTCTTGTATATCCTTATTGCTTTTCCAAATTAATCCTGCGGATACATATAATTCAGAGGAGTATGTAAGTGATTCATATACAGCATCTTTTTCTTTTATCGAGGGTTCTACCAATTGGTATGTTTCCGCAAATAATTGAAATTCAATTTCTTGATCCGGATCTTCAATCTTTGGAAACTTATAAAGTTCTTCTCTTAAGCCCCGATCAATGAACCTACAAAATCCTTCAAATTGTATCTGATTCAACCCGGGTATTGTAGACATTCCCGCATTTTCACCCCCAATCATTTTGAATTTCCCCTTTCTATTTTATAGAAAATATCCCATGATTTGCTGTCTCATTCTTCATCGAATCACATGAATAGATTTAGCAATAATGGAATTTCCGTTTTTTTTTTACTGAATCACATGAAAATTTTTTTACTTAACTCTGTATATGAAATACCTGTTATGAAAAGAGGAAAAAAATGGAATTTTATACTCAAATTTGAATTTGCAACAAAACAAACAGATAGAATAGAAATTCTAAATGGAAAGGAATTGAAAAAATCCACCTAGACTTCCGGTTTTTTTTTTTAAGAATATCAAAACAAAAAATGGATTCAATTTCTAACATTATTTATTATGTTATGATATTACATATTTCAATTCGATTGGATACCATAAAAAAAAAATTGGAATTCGGAGAGACGAGAGATATTTTTTTTAATTCTCTATAGCATACCTATTCTATACGTACGGAATACGGATATAAAATACCCGGATTAGATATTTTGGTGTAACAATTAATAATTATGTTATTCTAGGGTTTACATATACTGACAGTTGCTGTTATAATTGAAATGGAAAAGAGGAGGTTTTTTCGATAAAAAAGAGCAATAAAGAGCAATATTAAGTGATTTTTATATCAAATTGGATTCTCTTATCTCATAAAGACAAAACCATATTTTCAATTCAAATTCAAGAATTTTTCAGGAATTAATAGTTAACGGTTCCATTTTGTCCTTCCATTTTTGCGTTTGTCGCTGAAAGTCCACGTTTTTTTTTCAATACAAAAAAAGGGGGGGGTTCTCATATATTTCTTTTTTTTTTATTTTGGCGGCATGGCCGAGCGGTAAGGCGGGGGACTGCAAATCCTTTTTCCCCAGTTCAAATCCGGGTGTCGCCTGATCTGATCGACAAGAGAATTGAAATAGGTTATTCCGTTTTGTTGCTAGAAAACTTGCATTGCATGGGGGGGGTTGCTCTATAAAAGAAAGCTTTGCGTCACGAATTCAAGGAAAGATTCTAGTAGTGAAAAGGAGTCGATAAATCTTGAAATGATAGTCCTTTCACCCCATTACTACTGTAGTGTCCATCTAGTCTACTGACCGGGTCTTGAATTAGATTGGATCAGTATGTATAGGTCGGACAGAGAGAATCTAATTCCATTTTTAGTTGGAGAAGAGGCAGAAGAAACCTTGCATACAGACTCATGAAAGTATATGAACGTTCTGGCAGTTATTCAATATTAGTTCGATTTAATACCTAATTTAGATTGAATAGCTAATTGGCTTTCTTTTTTTTTTTTTATTTATATTCCATTTTATTATTTAATATAATAAATTATAATAAATAATATTAATTTTCGGTAACCTCTCTAGTCGAAGAAAGAGTTTAATAGACTTTACTTCTGATTGTTTTCGAGAATGAATTGAGAGACAGTAAGGATTAGATCAAATAGAAATAAAATAAGAAAGAGTATGCAAAGTAATCAGTCTTGATTCTATATATATATATTTTCATTTAAATAAAATGAGGGGAAATAAAAACATAGGTCTTTGTATTGTTACCTGTTAGTAACAAAAATATCCTTAATACTTCCAAGGAAGTTTCCGAATATTTTGTTTATCCGTAATGTTTTCCGATTCTACTAGAAATCAGATAAGAACTTGTTAGACGTTCTAATTGGATTTGTTAGATTGTTTCGTTAATCGTGTTAGCACAGAATCCCTTTTTGACTCTGTACCAGTGATTCCACTATTATTATAGTTTATAGTATTATTAGTGATTAATACAATAAAAAAAAAAAGAAAACACGAAGAATTAGTGAACAATACTGAAATAATTCCTTCATATTGATATTGTTGATATAGATAGGAGACAAAATTGACATGGATATAGTGAGTCTTGCTTGGGCTGCTTTAATGGTAGTTTTTACATTTTCCCTTTCTCTCGTAGTATGGGGAAGAAGTGGACTTTAATGGTACTACTTAATTTAGTTAAGGGATCAAACTGTATCAATTGTTTTATAGCTGAGTTCTGATATTTTTTTTTACTATTGAATTTGAATTTAAGTATTCAATTATATCTTCATTATCGGAATTCTATTGTATTCGAGTGGTGTAATGTATTCTAGGCATAATATAGAAATCAAAAATACTCTTTCAATCAAACAACAAATATTTGAATTATTCCCATGTTTGTGTCAAGGGGATAAAAAAAGTAGCAATTTTATTCCTATTAAAACCGAATTCTTCCTAAGATCTCTTTGAACTGGCTCTTACCAAAGTTATATATCGAAAATGAGGAACCACGGAACCCCCTCTTCTTAATCTAAGACCATTCCTTTTTTTTTTTCAAAAAAAAAAGAGAAAATAAATATATATAGTATAGTTATGTGTTATTTGTTATAAAGCAGATACACAATTTCGATAGGAAACAAAATCGACATAGGAGTTGTCTAACGAGATACTACATATAATAAGATGTTGGCCTTGCTTTAGGTGAATACCATATTACGTATTTACCTTACCACTTGCTTGTTTTATTTTTTGATTTTTGGTTCGAAATTGGATTTATGCTTTCGTTATTGAACTTCATTTGCAATCATGGTTAAAATTTTTAAAATAGGTTGGCTTTTACCACCAATCTTTTCGAAATAGGTAAAAAAACTTTTCATTTTAATAGAAACCTCGGATCATCTGTTAACTATTTAATAACAACTATTTAATCAATTACTTCTCGGAAATGCTAAAATAAAAAAAAAAGATTACTTTATTTTCTTATACCGGGATTGGTATTAAAATCTACTCGTAATACCATAAATTCGAATCGGAAAAATAAGAGTTGCTTTTGGATTATTACGGATTTATTTAAACCACTACAAATAAAATAAAATAGATGAAACAAAGAAGAAATTGGGGATACTATGCTATATACATTACATATAATGTAATTGAGATTCTATATATGAATAAGAGAATATCTATGAATATACATATTGTAAATTGATCCATATTTTTTTAGAAAGTCAAACTTTTTTTTTACACTACAATAATAGATAAATAATATGGTAGAAAGAAATCGATTTAATTTCTACCATATTATACGGATTTCATAGAATTCTGTTGATTCTAGTCCGATTATTTCATTTTAACCTTAAGACCACAAAACAAAAATTCCATTTTTTTTTCATTCATTGCATTGACATGAATTAAGAAGTCATGTTTAAGTAAAATTAGTCACTTTGACTTACTGTTTTTACGTAAATTATAAGTAAAAAGGCAGTAGGAACTAGAATGAACAGTGCAGTAGCAATAAATGCAAGAATATTTACTTCCATAATCTCTATGCTTTATTTCTCTTTTATTTCCAAAAAAAAACTCGGGATTTAATCCCATATAGATGAAAAATATTTTGTCGGTAAATTCAATGGTAGAAATTACATCTTGATGATATCAAATGGGATCAATATTATGAATAACAATATCTGAGCTATAAAATCGATTAATCGTCGAGAATTGAATAGTATAACATAGGAAGATCTTTTATCCATACCCAATTCCAAAAATTTTGTTTCCAATGCAATCCAAAATTCCGTATTTTTTTTTTTTTTACTTTATTTAACTTTAATATGAAGGTTCCGACAAAGAAAGAAAAAAAGATGGATCCCTGTTAGGAATGAGATTATGTTTGTTATTTTTATTCCCTTTCACACACGAAATGAATTGATGTCTTTTTTTTAGTTGTATCCATCGGGACTGACGGGGCTCGAACCCGCAACTTCCGCCTTGACAGGGCGGTGCTCTGACCAATTGAACTACAATCCCAGGGAAAAGGGCGTATAGCATAGATATTCTTATGATTTCATTCAAACCCCCTCTTTTTTTTTTCTTTTTTCGATTTTAGATTAGAATCGTTTGCTGTAACTGACAGAGGCGGGACTTATATATATATATTGATACATATCAATATCAATACGCACTTTTTTTAGGGAGATCGACACGGATTACTCGTAATCCGTTCGTTATTTCCAAATCAATTGAAAAATGAATCAATCAATAAAAAACAAAGACTCTTTTTTATTTACTTTTATCTTTTTCTTTAACCCTTTCCTTAGACTTTATACTTACAGATCCTGATATGAATCTAGATCATTAGCAAGATTCGAACTTATGAAATATGGATTTCATTATAGAATTTCATTCTACAATATGGTAAAAAAAAAAAGCGCTAGAGATTTGTCATATTTTATTTTCTTCCGTATCCGAGCACATAGGCCATTTCCGAAGAACAACAAATGGGTTCTATCATTTCATGGTGGATCGTAAAATTATTGGGCCGAGCTGGATTTGAACCAGCGTAGACATATTGCCAACGAATTTACAGTCCGTCCCCATTAACCGCTCGGGCATCGACCCAGGAAGAATCAATTTTAGTATTTTTTGATAATCCATGATCAACTTCCTTTCGTAGTACCCTACCCCCAGGGGAAGTCGAATCCCCGTTGCCTCCTTGAAAGAGAGGTGTCCTGGACCACTAGACGATGGGGGCCCACTTTCCCGACCACCATTATACTATGTTCATAGTATAACATAGTTTTTTTTTTGTCAATAATAGATTGGAATGATATGATTCGATCAGAAGGATCTTTCCATTTTTTCAAAATTCCATACCATAGAATTTTTTGGTTCATCATTAGATTTCGAAATTGTTCATTCCAATCGCCAAGCCAATCTAAAATTACAAAAGGAAAAAAGGATAAGTATTGCGAAAGAAAGATAGGATCCTTTCAGAGAATAATTGATTTGCTGGAAAAGCCGGGAGTTAAAATATCATTTCTTTCACTTTTATTCATTGTTAAGATTCGGTAGGTATATCTCTATCTCATCCTAAGCCGGAAAAAAACTAAAATCAATTTGGAAATCGGGTAGAAGGATAAAGATCAAGAAGTTATTGAAATTTTTTTTTTTCCAATAAAGAATGAAGTGGTTGAAGGACAGGAAAATTGAAATCCATTTTTCAATGATTCGAGAAAATATTTGAATTGGTGGGTACATGTATCAATACAATACTCAATACAATGAATTTCGTTATGATGAGGATGAATTCAATTCGAATCGGTTTTGTGAAAAAATTCATTACATTGATATTTATAAAATCTAATATCAATAAACCTTTTCATTAACTATACTCTATTCACTAGGTAAATAAATTTTTTGTTCCTTAATGAGTCGCTATGTAGATAATATCTATCTATATGTGCATATATTCTAGTATTATCTATAT